ATAGCTTTATAATGTTTCAGTTCATGTTCTTATATATTCTATTTATATACCAGAAGAGATGTACGCCTCAATCCAATGAGGCTACTATGAAATATTCACTTATGGGTGAGGCAAGTTCTTCCATTCTGCTGGTCTGGTCTATGCTCTTTCTTGGCTATATGGTTTATCCGGGGGAGAGATTGAGCTTCAAGAAATAGTAAATGGTCTCATAGATACACAAATGTATGACTCTCCAGGATTATGAATTGCGCTTATATCCATAACTGTAGGAATTGGGTCCGAGCTTTCCCCAGTTCCTTTTCATCAATGGACCCCTGACGTATATGAAGGAGTATGATTCGTTCTACAAATTACAAATTATTACCTATATAATAAAATATAGTGAGATATCTCTCTTTCTTTTTTTTAGATGTTTCTATCTCTCAAAACTCTATGGACATGCGGAAAAGAGAAAGAAAAGGACTGTTACCCCTACCTCCCACTCGGACCAAGACATCAATCGCTTTTACCGAAATAACAATTAAGGTAAAGCAAGGTCAGAAACAACTAAAAAAACTAATATATTTTAATGAAAAAAGATATTTTGTAAGAAGGATTGGTAATATTTTCTATTGATTTAATAGATTTGGTCTTATACATACGCGAGGAAGGTAATAAAAAAGGAATCAGATTCTTTTTTACGACCGATCGATATCAATACTCCAATACGCTATCTCTTACATATATTCTATATTCATCATGATATGAATAATATATATATATACTATTCATGTAATAGGATTCACTTTTTTGATGCCTTGATGGTGAAATGGTAGACACGCGAGACTCAAAATCTCGTGCTTAAGAGCGTGGAGGTTCGAGTCCTCTTCAAGGCATAATATTTTTCATGTTTATTGAATGAGCGATTCAATGGCAAATATCGTATGATATTCTCTCAATAGACTGGGATGGGATAGATTTCCCTCGTATCAACAGATACGAGGTATTCCGACAATTAACTACAAGTTTAAGCTGCTGGAATAGGACAGTGGATACAGACAGGATCTTGGCGATCTTCTCTATCTAATGAGGAGTCCATTCCGAAATGGTCCGCTCTTGTATTATGAGGTATATTTCATTAAGGACAAAGATTGAGAAGAATCTTTTAAGATCTTGCAAGATACATAGATTGACCATATACTCCTTGCAAAATTTTGCAAGATCCGGTAGTTGCGACCGAACCTCAACAACTATATCCGGATCCTGTGACTCTATGATGAACCTTTCCTCTCCTCTTAATAGTGTGGGAAGAGGGAATACTAGAACCGAAATCGAGGAGATAAGAAGTAAGCATAGTTTAGTAGAGAATATCTCATTAGGTTAAAGAGAATGGGCTTGTCTTTACTATGCTTACCCTACATGGTCGAGATCTCGGAGTGAGGAACCTATCTTAAAATGAAAAAAAAAAAAAAATATATAAAATCTTTTTTTCCTCCAACATACTTACTATTCTTGGACAATACCAGGAAAAGATTAATTAAGGATCTGAAATCGGAGCTAGAGCCTCTCATTGATTTTCTGCCCGGTCAATTTTTTTACTTAATTCCATATTTCATTGCTCTTTCATCGATGGTTAGAGATTGGCTGATGTGAAATCTTAATCCTGTTATGAATTGAGTGTTCAATTTCATTTGGAAAAAGCCATTTCTTCTCCAACAATGTCTTTGTCATTTGATCCAATAACATTCTGTTAGATAGGAACAGATTTGATAAATATTGATAACTCTCGGATAGAGTATTATAAACAAAAGATTCATTAGATAATAAACTATTGGTTCCGAAGCATCTTTTGTGATGAATTAACGATTCGAAGCGGTCAACCTTTTTTATTGGATTTTCGATCAACCAACGTTGATATGTAAATGAAGGAGAATATGGCTGCATACGTTCCAATCGGATACCGATTGCTTGAATGCGTTTGAAATCCTCGATATGTTTCTTTTCTGCAAAAGACAATGGTTTCCACAAATTCATGATCGAAATCAAATTGGTCATGGATTTTGAATTATATCTATTAAAAGCACCTTGGAAACTTTTTTTAGAGAAAAAACCATATTTTGCTTTTCTTCTCCTTGAACCATAAGTAATATAGAGCCTTTTCAGCAGTTCTTCATTTGCGAAAATTTCTCGGCGTGAAAACACAAGGCGCTGCTCTTGAAATAGGAAGGGATCCCAAATATATCGTCTTCCTAGAAAGAACATAGGTTTATTAGAGTCTTTATATTGCATCGGATATTGTATAGAAAATTGAGATCCTCCCATCTGCCCTTTTTCAAACGATCCGAACAGGTACGAAGATCCCAATTCATTGGTTCTTTTTGTACGATCGAATCGATTACTGCGAAGAAAACTAAGACGCCAGATCCTAGGAGCCCAAACTATTTTATTTATTACCCTATCCATTTGTTTTGCGCCGAGAGTTTCTTCTAGAAACTTCAATTCATATTCTTTCAGAAATCGTGTCATATCTAGATGATTTCTCATTTTGGGCTGAGGAGCAAATGTGATTTGATCCTTATCGGACTTACCCCGACATATTCCTAACCATGGAAACTCGACCAGAAGACTTTCTAAAAGACTAGAAGCTAGATTGAAATCATGCTCAGCGAATATATCGAGAGAAATCCAATTCTCTCTATTTCGTTCCGATATATACCACGAATCTCGAGCCGCTGATCCGGCCAAGCAACCCAAAATATGGGGGAGTATGGTAAATTCCTTCATAGTTGTTTCGGCAATCGAAGGTTCTAAATACCATTCGGACAAATAAGAAAACCTTTTCTTCCATAATTCCTTTTTTGTAGATAGAGGATTCATGGGAGAATTTCTTCTAAGTGTATTTTGTATAACAGCCTTTCCTACCTTGTAGAGAAGTCTTTCGTCATTTTTACCGAATCCAACCTGATTATCTATAGATTCCAAACCAAAATTTTGCCTATAAAGAGCTAATCGAATTGTATTAATGTCTATAACTGATTTCTTTCGGGTAATACTAATTGATAAGGCTTCATTGGCAAGTGCTGCTAGATCTCGTGCATTAGAACCTATGGTTCTAGATCCAAATTCATCGGGACAGGACAACTGTTTTTCCGAGTAGAACCCTTTGCTACGTAAAAGAATGGGAAATTCCCTTTGTCGTTGTGGGATAACAAGCATTCGAATATTGATCGATCTATCTAATCGATTTGGAGCTATTAGAGCTGGATCCACTTTTTTGGGGATATGAGTCGAAGCAATAAAAAGAATATTTCTGATAGAATCTTTCTCATCATCTCTAGAGAGATGGTTCACTAATAAACCGAGGAAAAAGTCAGTTAAGTTTAAACCAAAGAAAGATTGATTTAGGTCATTGAAATGAAGTTGATGAATGTTTGGAATCCATATTATGCAAGGAGACATTCTTTTCGCCAATTCGAGGGTAAGATTGAATTGTTGCATTTTTTCTTTCACCTTATTTTCAAAATCAGTCATAGTACTTCCAGTACCAGGGTAATTTAAATATTCACCATACAATAACTTGTTCAGAGATATTTTAATTAAAGGAACATAAGAGTCTGCTGCTAGACTTTTGGCCAAATAGGATCGGCCAGTTTCCATAGGACCTATAAGTAAAATCCCTTTGGAAAGTAATGATCCTGTGTCGAGTGAGAAAGGTTTTCCATTAAATGTGGGGTTGGTTGGACACAATATTTGTGAAGAGGTAATCTTCTGACAAAAGGCAAGGAATACCCATCTTTCTGCTAAACAAAATTGATCGAACTTATAATTCATTAGATCTTTTTGATAAGTGTAAGCCAAATATCGTAAGTGAATAAGTCCCGGCTGTTCAGTAATTTGATAACCAAATTCATTCTTGAAGAAATTATGACTGTAAGTCAAATTCGATTCAAATTGAGAAATGTTTTTTCTCGTCATTAGAAATTGAACTAGTAATTCTATCTCTTTTTCGGAGATATCCATGCTAGAACACAATCTGTTAAACTCTCTTATTATAGTTCTAGGCGAATAAAGCTTTCTATTCTTAATCTTATTCTTCATAGAAGAATAGCTGGATGTAGAAGAGAACAAGAGACTAGGTACAGAAGTATTCATTAGTTTTTGCAACTCGATCACGTATGACGGATCCTTTAAATACTTTATGAGTTCAAAGTCTATCTTTAAATTGATAAAGGCTAAGGAAATAACTTCAAAATATTGAAGAACGAAATACCCAAGGACGAAAAAAGGGATAAGAATCCCATATTCATACCCCCGAGCATTTAGTAATCTCAGATGTCCCCATATGAATGGTACTGATGACTTCTCTCGATCACTTGTTTCCTCTATGAAAAAATCCTCACAGGAAGACAAAAACTCATTCCAAGGATTCGTTACAAATAAAAACTTATTAAGAAGATTCGTTCTGAATCTAAAACTCAATTGAAATAGATTCGTTATAAATTTCCGTTGTATAGGTTCCCATAATGGATGATAAAGTTCCCACAAGATATTCAATTTATGCATAATCTTATGTTTAATATCTCGAAAAATAGATACAAATTGATTATTGCCATGTAGCAATATCTCCGGAAGAGTATCTAAAAGTATATTTACAAGATATTTAGACCATGCAGAAGTAAAAAACCAAGGCATATAGGTTTTAAACAGTTCCATTTTTGAAAAAATACTATCTATTCGATAGATCCTATACATCTCCTGTTTCTTAACACGTTCATTAAAACGAGATGATGGTATAATTTTATGTTCCTCTTTAGATGAAATTGAAAGGGTACTCCTTCCATCTATGCCTTTTTTTCTAATTATGTTTTTTGAACTTTCGGTTACAAGCCAATCTTGAATACGATGAAGCATTTCCTGGTTCTTATTGGGAAATATTTCGGATAGTAAATCATCTTGATAAGATCGAGTTTCAATAAGACCCATGTTTGAACTGAAACCCTTTTTAAGGTACTGATCGAGGTTGTTTTCTTCTGAATCGGATCTATTGATAAAAGGTTCACAATAAGTTTTTTCAAAATTGACTATTTGTTTTTTTGTTAAAGGCGTTGTATAAATCTCTTCAATCGAGGAAAGATATCTTTTGTCACGAACGAATGGATTCAATCGAGTTAGTAATTTGAAGGATCTGTACAAGTCATAGATTAATACAAACGTTTGGTCACCACTTTGTTTTCGTTGTAAATATTTAGGTAAGAATATGTTAGATACTTGTGATTGGATGAACGAAATAGTATCTTTATCTAAGTGAACGGGTCCTATTTCATCAATAGGCAAAGAAGAGAGATTGGTGTGGATGGACAAAAAATTGAATAATTGTCCATATGTAAGATTCTTCCTTTTTTTATGAATCCTTTCCATATAAGAAGGTAATCTCTTATTATAATTTGACCGAGGATGATGCAAATAATCAAAAAATTGGAGCGTATTTGCTCCGTGAAAAGAAGCTCTCAATGAGCTCTGATCAGATAGTTTCGCGGGATTCAACCAATTGTCTCCATCGTTGGATATCGTCGAAAAATCAGTGTTATCGAATGATTCCATGCGATTATTTTCATAATTGAATAAGTCAATAATCAATGGATTAATCGGTATCTCATTCGGAATAAATGGTGCAATTGTTCTTTCATCGATCAATAATTTTGATCTTTGTGAAAGATTATAGTCATATAAAAGAAAGGGTTTATATTTTTTTAAATGAACGATTAGAGCACCAATTGGCTCCAACAACTCATTTAATTGTAGATAATTAAGACTTTTGAGTTTATGAAAGCGAAAATCCAAAATAGAAATGAAATTATTGAACTTATAATTGAACTTCGAAATTATATTGAAGTTCGAATTTAAGATCTTGACAATATTTTCAGAGAGGGAAGAAAACTTTGAATAATCTTTTTTGTTGGGAATTACAGACCAACCAATTGAATCTTTATTAGTATTAGTACATGATTCAATTGGATCAAACACTATTTTGAAATAGTTTTGTTTAGAAACAAAATGTTTCCAATATTTTAGAAAGTATTCGGTCTGATTGGACCATTTGTACACATTCAAATTCCGATTTATATTTTTATTTGTTCGAATAAGAAAATGTTTGAACCATTCTCTCTGACTTTTTCTCCAATTTGATGAATGACGGCCAATTGTATCTTTCGTTACATTATGAAAACTTTCATTTTCTATCCAATTTGTTTGAATTTGATCCTTTAAATTGCGACTGAACCTGTTCATAAAATAGAATCTGTTGAATGCATTTGCCGAATATACAACAATCTTATATCGAATCGATTCATACCAATTGAAAGCTTCAGTTCTATAATAATTAAGAGGGGTTTCGATCTCCAAGCGATTTTTGAAATAGCTTTGGCTCAATTCTTTGTTGATTATTTGATCTAAATATTCATCTTCTTTACCAGTAATATTGAGTAGAACCCATAAAGATTGATTCTTCAATTTATCCCTGTGGTTGAAGATCCGATTGAATCTCAACGATCCATTCTCATTGAGTTCATATAATAGATTCATGTGATGATCAATATCAAGGGAATTCTTATCATGAACCTGGCTAGGCTTAGTTATTGATAGAATGAATTGATCTGTTATTTTCAGAACGATTTTTTTCGTTTTTGATCTCAAATTGTTGTGCAATATGTACTGTCCTTGCTTTCTAATAATATTACATCCGGGATCTGATGAAATAGTACAATTTGAGGAAGGATTTTCGATTTGAAAATATGTTTTGATCTTCCATAGATAAACAATCCTATTCATTAATGAATTGGATTTTGAATCCCTGAAATCCTGGAAAAAAACATCTTGTTGCCTTTTAAAGAATCTTTTAAATAAGTTGAAATCTTCAATGGACTTCTTAGTAGCACTAGGACCACCCATACACGGTTCATCTATTGGCAATATGTTAAAAAAAGAATAACGAATTGATTTTGTAAAATTATCAATGAATCTTTTCCTTTCCTTTGGAAAGGAATTATCTTCCATATATCTTTGATCTTCTTTAAATAATTCTTTCGCCCAAGAGATTGGAGAATATTCTGATAAACACTTTGAGGACAAATCTGATTCTCTTTTTGTTTGTTCTCTTTCAATAGGAGAAAGATCCCAAAGAATTGATCTTTCTCTTCGTTGCTCAATCTCCGTTTTATTTCTTGTGAATGGATCTTCACAAAGATCTTTTTCAGGTTCCCAATACTCATTTTTGGTTGAATTTATAGTTGAATCGATCTTCAAATTTATATCTTTCTTATCCTTCTCTGAATGAGTTTCGCCCGGTCCTTTATTTTCCGAGATAATCTCATCCTTCTTGTTCATGTTCCTGTCATATCCTGAATTGAAACTAATGGGATTGGAATGCTCTATGGATCGATTGTAAGATCTTTTCAATTGGAACGACAGGAAAAGATGCGGAAATATCAACCAATTTTTAGTGAAAGGTTTTAAATATTCTTCCGATGTTTCATTTCCAAGTTCCATAAAGTTTATATGTATAGGAAAGAGTTTCATCAAATAGAAATTTTTTCTCTCAATCATACTACTTTTATGATTGAAGCGATATGTAAGGACCGATAATGTAAGTACTACTACACCTTGGATCAAAAAATATGGATTGCTTTTGCGTAGATCGCGTAAAAGCAACGTACTGACAATTCTAAGGTCAAAGAGCTTTATAAGGCGCTCTCGATGCGAAAGGATTTGAATTAAAAATCTCACCAAATTGGATTCGGTCCATTGATTGCATAGAAATTGATAGCTTTGTATCTCCTCCAATTTCACTATCCAGGATCTGTTTTTTTTCATTTTTTTTTTTTTTACCCCCCCCCCCCTTTTTTTTCATCCCAATTAATGGAATATATAAACTAATATTGATTTAATATAATTGAAATCTCGTGTCAACTAATATGGATTTAATATAATCGGAAAGATTGTGTCAACTAATATGGATTTAATATAATCGGAAAGATTGTGTCAACTAATATGGATTTAATATAATCGGAAAGATCGTGTCAACTAATATGGATTATATATAATCGGAAAGCTCGTGTCAACTAACCAATACCATTATACTAAATGGATAGTAAATATACCAAATGGATAAAATCCATTCCGTTTTTTCTCTTATTTTATGGGCGAACGACGGGAATTGAACCCGCGCGTGGTGGATTCACAATCCACTGCCTTGGTCCACTTGGCTACGTCCGCCCCGTAAAAACAAACCAATTGTCTCTATCCACGGTCATTTCTTACAAGAAGAATCAATTTTATAGGTTAATGAACTAACGTTTGTATGTAGGTCGACGACCCCTGACAGGGGATCAGAGCAAGATCGATGACTAGCTCCTAACCAACTCTCGAACAAGTTGTTCAGTCCAGCCTTGGACCTCTGTAAAATGTCTGTTTACAATATTTGACATGAATCAAATATGAGAGAATTTGATTGGGTCCCGAATCACCCAATTTAAGATCCGAGTCTATACTCATATTATAGAATGACTATGTTTATGATCTTTATCCAGCATCCATGGCTGAATGGTTAAAGCGCCCAACTCATAATTGGCGAACTCGCGGGTTCAATTCCTGCTGGATGCAGAGGAACTGCCCATATCCATTATTTCTGGAATGGGAAGAAGGATGAGGAGTAACAACAAACATGAAATTGAACAGTACCAAACCTTTCATTTTTTTTTTGAAAGGCTTGGTACTGTTCAGTTAAGCAATACACAGTAACAATCCATCGGAATA